CATAGCATAAATGAAACCGCTGATCATTTCATAAAACATATATGCTTGACCTTTCTCGATGCTTTTTTTGGGTGACTCACCAACCGACCCAGCAGTGATCGATGACAGAATGGTACGAACAAATCAAAGTCATTGGATTTGGTAGTTCTCCATGGACTTCTCTCTTTAGCCCTTTGTATATGTTCATAAATGGGTGTGCACCTCCAGATGGGCGGGGGCCGGCCTCCCGCTCTCTTATCTTATGCAGCATTTATTAGCTTAGCTGGGTTGGGTGGATCGTGCAATAAGCCTCTCTCGACCCTCCGTTTATCATACGTCTTTATGAAAGCCTCTCGCCTTTCGAGATCCGGTCCATCATCAACTCAGTCAGATCTTCTTGTTTGACCGCTTTGATTAGGCTTCCTTTAACGGATTTGATCGGCATTTCGTGCCTGCAGTCCTGCTGAATTCGACCTTTTATCAGGGTAGCGTAGTAAGGTTAGAGGCGCAACTAGAAGAGTTGGCCCTATTTCTATTTTTTGATCAATTCGATTGCAGTCTCCGAAGTCCTTCTTGATCGATGGTCCCCATTAGCATTAGTGCTAATTAGCAGCCGCTTTTTTTGGAAGGCGAGATACTTATGTGTGACCGCGGATTCCACGGTAGCAGTAGTTCTAGCTCTACATTAGGAGCAGGGGGGCTCTATCTAAAGGAGGTACGGACCCCTCCCGGTACGATGCAGCTGAAAAACTGAATAGGCTACCGCGGCTCGCTTCGCTTTTGTTGCGGAGCTCACTGCTTTTGGAGTAGTGCTTGCAGCTTGCTGCTTTCTGTTCAAGCGGAGCTCGCTGTCTACTCCACTTGTATATAGACAACAATAGCGCCCAAGATTTTCCCTTCGCGTAGTTCATTGAACCTTCCAACTTCACTCCGTGGCCTGTGCTAAAGAAGCGTGTCTTAACTAATTCCTTTGAACTCATTTCACCTTGCACCTTTTCTTTCTTTTCCTCATCCCATGATCCTTTCCCATGTCGTGGAAGTGCAGCAGTGCTCCTTCATTCTTCATAACGACTATAACCAAGCTGCCAACCAATAAAGCAAGCACCTTCATGGACTGAGACCGTGGAAGCTCCGTTAGCACCTTAAGGCTGTCTTTATCCTGAGAACCCTCGGGAATATTCAGAGACTCGGCTAATGCTTCTAGGCCCACATTCGGAGACAGACCAAGCACCTCTCTTACCCACTCACTATCTAATAAACCGGACTGGCTTATTATCTGAATGAGATCGGAAAGAGAGGAGGTAGCCCAAATCTTCCAATAGGCGCATACGAAAGGTTCTGAAAGAATTGAAAAAGCTCTGAAAAATAAACAACCCGACCTGAGGAACTACCAACAACGGAAGAACTAGCAACAGCGGGAGAAACCTTTTCTAACCTCAGCTTCTAAGGCTTTAGCAGACGACCGGCTTTCTACTTTTTGAAGGGAGTTCTAACGATCGTAGCGTAGGCCTAGCTGGGAACTCAATGAGACTTTCCAGCTCGAGGCTAGAAGCTACCAACACTTTAATACAAACAAAAACAGAAATCGGAATTCGTGGGGCCCGAGGCCTTACAGAAAAAGATGAATGATTAAGCGAGACTTTACCTTAGAGACCAATGAAATGAGACCAAGAAGCTTTATTACACAAAAGTTCTTTGAAGACCTTTTGCTTCTGCTTCCCTGCTTACTATTGCTATCACCTCAACTGCTTTGACCTGCTCACTTAGAGTGAAGATCAATAATGGGCGGAAAGGAGTTCACACAAGACCACAGAGCGAGAGAGAGAGCCTTCGCTTACCTGTTTAACCGTGCCCTCCTATCACACCTATCTCCCTTTTCCTTCAGTCACATCCAGTCTCAGTTCTGCTTCCAACTACCGATGGGGGAGAGCTTGGACGTATAGCAAGATTGAATAAGAGATATGGCATACGGGAATAGTATATGAAATCGCAAAGGCTGGAAAGAGACTGGAGATGAGCGTGGTTAATACTTAATAAAGCACCTTAGCAATTACTAGTAATGCCCCTATCGACCTCAGTCTTGTTTTTTGCTAGCTTTAGTCTAGAACTATACTATCTCATTAAACGTCGAATATCCCTAGCCAGTGAAAAAGGAATGAGTCTACTTCTTTGCTGGCTTGACTCCAGAACTCGTAGAGGAAGGAAGCGATGATCGGTCTATCCCATTAAGCGTAATCCCGCTAGCCAATGAAAGGACTACTCTTCTTGGACTGTGAGCGACGACACCAGATCAGAGCTAAGTGAGAGACGAGAAATGCGATTGCTTTATAACTGCTCAATTTATAAGTCTTGCCTAAGTCCTAGACTTGAATGAAGCAGCCTGGCTGAAAGTCGTATTTGCTTTTGCTTTTCTTCTCTTGTTCTCTTTTCTTAGTTAGGCCCAAGAAAGTACAAGATATAGCTTGACTAATATACTAAGATGATAGCTAGAGACTAGAGATGAGAGTGCAGGATCTAGATTTGTAACAAATATTCGACTTTGCTTATGCAAATTGTTATGTACCAAAACCAAAGAATATCGTCGATGAGATACAAAAAAAGAGGATCCTACTTCGCTCATGCACCGTCTTTTAACCCTCCTACCGCTGGTAAAGCTAGCAGTCTAATAAAATTTCTGCATGTTAAGACAGCACACTAGTACATTTTCATTGACCACTGAGACCAACCCCCAAGCCCGGTCTTTGAACTAATAAAGATGGCATAGTAGAAAACTTCAGACTGACTATCATCGTGAAGTCCACCCAAGAGAGTTCCCCGGCTTCTCGTGATGAGCGCAGCGCAGCAAACGGTGTTTGCGCCAGAGGAGGGTGGTGAGAACCGTTGAGCCATTGGCTTGCCGAGCTTTTCTGATTTGGGTTTCTCACCCACATCACCGAGAGGGGGCTTTTTTCGTTATAGAAAAGAAAGGTCAATGAAAGGATTCAGTAATGACGCCATGCATCACCATTGAGTGCTGTGCTGAAGAGAAAAAAAAAACCGCAAAAAGTTCCCCACATTGGGAGAGAAAAGAGAAGACTGCGGTCAATGATCAATTGTGCACATCCTTTTTGGATGGTCGGCTTAGAGTGAAAGCATACGAACATAGACTTTGTGACTGACTTCGCCGTATAAGCATATCTTCACTGAAAGTCATTAGGGCTGCTTTTGCCCATGCCATGAATGAGAGTGAGTCCAGTCCATCTTCCTTCCCTGGATATGCTGTGTCCTCTACATTCGCTTCGTCCTCCGCTTTTGACTCCTCTACTGCGCAAAGATTTTGATCCCCCGTTTAGTGAGTCGTGAAAGCACCTACCTTATGTTTAGACGTATTGGTTTCAGTGAAAAGCCAAATAGAGAGTTTTGCGTGTGCCTGCTTTAGTAAGAGTAAGGAAAAAGCTTGAAAAGCGTACTTGCTTTAACAACGGAAAGAGGTTCCTTCAGCGGTTCAGCTTTAGGTCTCGGTTCAGGTGCTTTTCATGATTGTGGTGTTTGATTGGGCACGGGCGTTCCTGTCCTTACTTAGAGGTCAAGTTGCCACCTGTCTATCGAAGGGGGATTTCCCAGCCTATCTCGGTATATGTTACCGAAAGAAGGAAGAAGAATCTAATGATTTCCCTAATTCTGTGAGAAAGAAAAACCAGTTTGTTAGAGCTGGGGCAGAGAAGCAATCAACAGAATGGGTCCCTGTTGTTCACAAGTGAAGGCACTGAACGGATCAAGATCTCGTAAATTCATTGTCTTTCTTGATTCAAATCAGAAAGAACTTCTTTCGCTATTGAAGCCATGCCTGAGCTGTCAGCTTATTAGCATCCCTCTTCTGCGTTAGGAATTGCCCGAAAAGGTTCGATTGAATCCCATGCTTTCATGGTCCCTATCTCTGCCCCGGCACTGGCCGACACGTAGGTCTATTCCGCGCTTTCCTAGGTGCGCATCTCCATCTACTAAAAGTAGGGGTGGTTGCCATAGATAGATTGGGTCATTCGTAACCAGAGCAATAACCGATGCTACAGCATAAACTAAAGCTATACGTGGCGGCCCCTAAAGGCGTAACTGACAGGTTCTGTTTTATCTGCCCATCCGAGTCATCCCGTACTCCAAAAAAGCAGAGGTGAGGTCCGGAGAGTGGGACGGATCTACCTGGCCAAGGTGCCAATGTCAAGTGGTTATCCGAAGTGTTGGAATATGCTCTACCTACGGTACCTAACTAGTCTTTCTTTTCGGTAAGTAAGAATATATTGACCGATGGAGGAGAACCCCCGAAGTAAACATAAATGAAGGGGCATACCCCACCCCAGGCAACCAAACAAAGAACTCAAGACACTCCCCGAGCTCTAAAATCAAGAAACTAACCTAAAAAAATGATTGAAATTAGATTACGATTACAAAGGCTAAAAATCATCCAAGTTTCTACGTAATCAAAAAGAGCCTAAGGATTAACCGAAACTAAGCACATACTAAGCCCAATAAGACACATTGGCCTAGATATACATGAGGCCAACTGAAAAACAGGTATACACATCAAATAAACTAGGATGAAACATAGGATTCGGTGGATGATTCGGCATCCTTTATTAATTGCGTATATAACGGTAGCCCTTCCTAAATCGTTTTTGAGTAGGCTAGGAAAGAAAGAAGAAATGATAGAGCGAAATGGGTTGGTTGCCAAAAGGGCTATCTGATCTGATCATGGGGGGATAGCACAAGGGCTTAAGGCATTGGTTTGCTAAATCGACATACAAAAAGATTGCATCATGCATGGGTTCGAATCCCATTTCTTCCAGTCTTTTCCTACTGAACACTTTCCTGCTCAAGATAGGGTACTAGAAAGGGATCATACGAAGGCTATGTTCTTTTTTTAGATCTAGCCTGAATGACTTCTAAACTAAAGGTTTTCATTATATCTAAAGTGTGCAGTGAGGGATCTTTATATTATAGGTAGCCAGTCTTTACTTCACTCGACCCAAGCAATGCCCAAAGAGTCC